TTTTGGTCCCGCTATTCGGAGGTTCGAATCCTTCCGTCCCAGAACATATATATTCTATGAGAATATAGATTGCTTTTTTAACAATGTTCTGTTTAAAATCGAAATGTTAGCTGGAATGTGATTTGATTGTTGTTTCTTATTTTTTTCTTCGATGAATCTTTTTTTTAAACTGAATCGAGATGCGGAAGAATCCATATTCCCTATCTCGTATTCTCTACCCCCTAAATTAGCCTAATTAGATTCAATTTTATTTTTTGTAGATTTCTTGACTTTTCGCCAAGAGGGGGTTTTTGGTACTAATTAAATTCACTAAGTCTCTTAATTCTTAATCAATGAGTTAGGCTAAAATAGCAAAAAAAGGAGCAAAAACTGGACTTAATCTGGACTTGTTTGGCTTTGTGCCTAGACAGCTCGCATTTCGTAAAAATAAAAAAGACTAGGACACCCCCTTCTTTTCTTTTGATTTATGCTGCATCAGTCCCATAGAATGGGGTAGATAGAAGTTAATCAGTAATGGGAAGGCGTTCATTTCAATATCTATAAACGGTGACAATTGCTCCGTCTATTTGATCGAATTGATAGATACGAAACCCTCCCCATTCTTTGGATTTTATCAATCAGATTAAAAAAAAAAAGAATACGAATTAAAATCTTACCTTACATTAATCTTTTTTTATCCATCTCATAAAAAAAATTGGATTTGTTGTTTGGTGTATTTATCTATTTTAAATCATTGAAATCGTTGATGATTCAATTAAAAAAAAAAAGACTTATCTTTTTTCCTAAGATGATCAAAAGTTGTTTTTAACTATCAAATTTTCTTCGAAGAATGATGTCGAAAAGGGAACTTTCTAAATTTCGAATAAATTTAGAAAGAGAAATAGTTTAATCATTCCTTATAAGCTGAATCTTTCTCTCCTATTAAGTCACGTGAAGATGCAGAATCAAAAAGAATTCATTTATTCGTCTTATTTTTTATTATATTTTTTATTATATTATTTATATAAAAAAATTATTTATTATATATTAATTAATATAATATTAATTAATATAATAATAATATGTTAGACAAATTAATATTAGCGATGGGGTCTTACTAAGACTTCTTCAGAAAAATATATATCCACCTATATCTATAGTATTCTTTATATCTATATACTATAGATATAGAAAGATATAGAAGATATAGAAAATACTATAGATTATGGTGTTTATACATCAGCCCAACCAATGACTATTCATGATTCCATAATTGAATCAATTCCATACCGGTTCTTAGAGGAATGTTATGGTAAAACTTCGTTTGAAACGATGTGGTAGAAAGCAACGTGCGACTTGAAGGACACGATCCGTTGTGGATTTGTACATCCACCATTTTATGTAGTAATGAAGGTGCTCTTGGCTCGACATCATTGGTTCTGTTTCACTAGAACCCCTCGTTTTTTGTTGTCTTGGAATGTAAATAGTCCATGATGGAGCTCGAGTAGAAAGTATTAATTTATTTCTCGGGGCAAGGGTCTAGGGTTAATGCCAATCAATAAAAAAATTGAAACAACTTCGTAAATGTATCTTCGGTATGGAAATCGAAAGAATCCAATTCGAGCAAGTTTAAAATTCAAAAATTTCTTGGAATTGATCAAACTTTTTCGATCCAAAGTGTTTCACGAGGGAATCCATCGTCTTGTAGGATTCTTTCATATAAATCGAAAAAAGGGTATGTTGCTGCCATTTTGAAAGGATTAAAAAGCACCGAAGTAATGTCTAAACCCAATGATTTAAAATAAAACAAAGATAAAGGATCCCAGAACAAGGAAACACCTTTTAAATTGTCTTAATAACTGGATCAGACTGAAGAATCCGATTTTAAACGAGACAAACAAAAAAAGAGGAAAGACCGCTCAATAAATGAAATTGCCGAAAGATTTTCCTTTGAACTGTTTGAAAGTTATCCAACTTGAGTTATGAGAGTACGAATGCTTTCTTTTTTATTTTCAGGAAGAAAGAAGAAAAAAAAGACTTACATCTTTAATTGATTTGATCATTTTATGGACCCAGTTGTCATTTCTTAGATAGAATTCCATACAGAGACAAAACCTCGAATCAATCATTTTCTCGAGCCGTACGAGGAGAAAGCTTCCTATACGTTTCTAGGGGGGGTGTTGTTCATCTACATCTATCCCAATGAGCCGTCTATCGAATCGTTGCAATTGATGTTCGATCCCGAAGAGAAGGAAAAGATCTTCGGAAAGTAGGTTTTTATGATCCGATAAAGAATCAAACTTATTTAAATGTTCCTGCTATTTTATATTTCCTTGAAAAAGGGGCTCAACCTACAGGAACTGTTCAGGATATTTTAAAGAAGGCGGAGGTTTTTAAGGAACTTCGTCCTAATCAACCGAAATTCAATTAAGGAAATAAATTAAGGAAATACAAAAAAGGGGGTAGTGATTTGTATATAACTTTGTATTACTTTTCTCTTCTATTTTTTTGTATTTCCTCC